CGTGGGTCAAAGAGTTTCATAAAACGTTCTTGGTCGAAAAAAACGTGAATGAAAGATCCCACTGAATCCAATTTGGTCCACGAATCTAAGAAATAGTGAGAATTCTTGATCTCTCTCAATACCTCCCTAAACTCAAAAATCCAGGATTTATATAGACGTCGTTTTGCCCTGTCTTGCCTCATATTGATTCCTCCTTAGGATTTCTTTAAAATTTGACTTTATATTTATATATGTATTTAATTACATATTGGAAATTTTTATTATTATCATGTAGAATTGACTTGGAAATTATTATTATATTTATTATTATATAGAATATATAACGATTTTTCTATAGAGTTAGGCTAGATACTTGAAATATATGCTAATCCCCATTACGCATCCATGGCTGAATGGTTAAAGCGCCCAACTCATAATTGGCAAATTCGTAGGTTCAATTCCTGCTGGATGCAGTACAACGCGAACGTTCAATACGTCTATACGTCTATTGGAATTGGCTCCGTATCAATGGAATCTCATCATCCATACATAACGAATTAATATAATTACTATGGTATATTCATATCATAACATATGAACAGTAAGAAGTAGAATTCTTATCGATACCGGAACTCATAGGGAAGAAAATAGATTTATGGATGGAATCAAATATGCAGTATTTACAGACAAAAGTATTCGGTTATTGGGGAACAATCAATATACTTCTAATGTCGAATCAGGATCAACTAGGACAGAAATAAAGCATTGGGTCGAACTCTTTTTTGGTGTCAAGGTAATAGCTATGAATAGTCATCGACTCCCGGGAAAGGGTAGAAGAAAGGGACCCATTATGGGACATACAATGCATTATAGACGCATGATTATTACGCTTCAACCGGGTTATTCTATTCCACCTCTTAGAAAGAAAAGAACTTAAATCAAAATACTTAATAACACGGCGATACATTTATACAAAACTTCTACCTCGAGCAGAACCGTCGGCAGTCAAGTGAAATCCAATCCACGAAATAATTTGATCTATGGACAGCGTCGTTGTGGTAAAGGTCGTAATGCCAGAGGAATCATTACCGCAAGGCATAGAGGGGGAGGTCATAAGCGTCTATACCGTAAAATTGATTTTCGACGGAATGAAAAAGACATATCTGGTAGAATCGTAACCATAGAATACGACCCTAATCGAAATGCAAACATTTGTCTCATACACTATAGGGATGGTGAGAAGAGATATATTTTACATCCCAGAGGGGCTATAATTGGAGATACCATTGTTTCTGGTACAGAAGTTCCTATCTCAATGGGAAATGCCCTACCTTTGAGTGCGGTTTGAACTATTGATTTACGTAATTGGAAGTAACCAATTAGGTTTACGACGAAACCTAGAAATCGATCACTGATCCAATTTGAGTACCTCTACGGGATAGACCTCAACAGAAAACTGAAGAGTATCGGCAGCAAGTGATTGAGTTCAGTAGTTCCTCATAGAAAATTATTGACTCTAGAGATATGGTAATATGGAGAAGACAAAATTGTTTGAAGCACCGACAGAACCGGAAGCGCCCCTTGTTTCAAAGAGAGGAGGACGAGTTATTCACATTTCATTTGATGGTCAGAGGCGAATTGAAAGCTAAGCAGTGGTAATTCTACCCCGGGGGAAAAATAGAGATGTCTCCTACGTTACCCGTAATATGTGGAAGTATCGACGTAATTTCATAGAGTCATTCGGTCTGAATGCTACATGAAGAACATAAGCCAGATGAAGGAACGGGGAGACCTAGGATGTAGAAGATCATAACATGAGTGATTCGGCAGATTTGGATTCCAATATATCAACTCATGTGGTACTTCATCATACGATTCATATAAGATCCATCTGTCTAGATATCATCATATACATCCGGAAAGCCGTATGCTTTGGAAGAAGCTTGTACAGTTTGGGAAGGGGTTTTGATTGATCAAAAAGAAGAATCTACTTCAACCGATATGCCCTTAGGCACGGCCATACATAACATAGAAATCACACTTGGAAAGGGCGGACAATTGGCGAGAGCTGCGGGTGCTGTAGCGAAACTGATTGCAAAAGAGGGTAAATCGGCCACATTAAAATTACCATCTGGGGAGGTCCGTTTGATATCCAAAAACTGCTCAGCAACAGTCGGGCAAGTGGGTAATCTTGGGGTGAACCAGAAAAGTTTGGGTAGAGCCGGATCTAAGTGTTGGCTAGGTAAGCGTCCTGTAGTAAGAGGGGTAGTTATGAATCCTGTAGACCATCCCCATGGGGGTGGTGAAGGGAGGGCCCCAATTGGTAGAAAAAAACCCACAACCCCTTGGGGTTATCCTGCGCTTGGAAGAAGAAATAGAAAAAAGAAAAAATATAGTGATAGTTTGATTCTCCGTCGCCGTAGTAAATAGGAGAGTATTGAAAATCAAATATGTTTCTTCGTCTTTACAAAAAAAAATAAAAAAGATAGGAGGAATTTGCTGTGACACGTTCACTAAAAAC